AAGCTATATACAAGTCTTTCACATCCTCTTTTTTATATTTCATTAATTCAATTTCGTTTTATTAAGACTTAAATTCCGTAAAAATCCCTGCCTTCTTTGAAATATCATGAACTGTTCTTGTTGGTTGAGCACCTTTTTTAAGGAAATCGAGAATAGCAGGAAGATTTAAATAAGTTTGATTAGTTATCGGATCATAAAAACCCACTTTCCGAAGATCTCTTCCTTCTCTTCGGGATCGAACATCAATTGCAACGATTCGATAAACGGCTCATTGGGATAGATGTATATGAATAATACCCCCCCTAGAAACGTATAAGAGGCTTTGGCCTCGTACGGCTCGAGAAAAAAATTCAATGAGTAGAAGTTAACTTTCTGTATAAAAGTCAAATATTAAATAGATTAATAAAAAAATTAAATCAATTAGCCAGTATTGAAATCCTAAATATTTTTTTCCATAAAAAGCATTCGTAACATTCGTACTCTCGTAACTCAAGTTAAATAACTCTCAAATATCTCAACAGAGAATCCTTAAGTACTCTTTTTATTGAGTAGTCTCTAACCTTTTTTTTGTTTGTCTCATTTTTTCGAATCAATTTGGATTCTTCATTCTGATCTAGTTGTTCAAACAATTGAAAACTGGATTTCCTTGTTTCAGGATTCTTTATCCTTACTTTGAATCTTTGGGTTTAGACATGACTTCGGTGATCTTGAATCGTTTTATTAAAAAAGGGCAGCAACAAGCCCCTTATTTTGTTTATGATTTCTTTCTATCAAAGAATCATACAAACGCTTGATTCACGCATGATAGACTTTTGATTCAAAGAATTTGACAATTTTAATAAAATTTCCTTTTCCATTGTAAAATTGCTTGAAAGGGCTTTTTTTTCAATATAAAAATAAAAAGACTTACGAAGTTGTTCCAACTTATTAATTCGCACTAACCCTAGATCCTTACTCCTGCGAAAGGAATAAAAACTTTCTATTCTCCTCGAGCTCCATCCTGTACTCTTTTTTATATTCAAACAAAGTGTAGGACTCTAGTAAAATAGAACACAAAATGTCGAGCCAAGAGCACCTATATTCCTATATAAAAAGTGGCGGATCAAAAAATCCACAGCAGATCATGTCCTTCAATTCAAGTCGCACGTTGCTTTCTACCACATCGTTTTAAACGAAGTTTTACCATAACATTCCTCTAGTTTGTGTAATTGATTCAATTTTGGAATCATGAATAGTCATAGTTCAGTCAATATATCGTAACCTATACTTTTTCTTTCTCTATGAATGGAATAGTGAATTTACGCGTAAAAGGTTCAGTCAGAATTCAAATGAATCCCATATTAGATTGTATATATGTAAAATCTAAATTTGAATAGAAATCTATATTTATATATATATTTATATATAAATATAGATTTTTTTAATTAAAACTCTTAGAATCTACGGTTCTACCTTACTTACCCGCATCACACACAAATAAAAAAAGCAAATAATTTTTTTTTAATTCGGTTGAAATGATGAAAAAAAGTTGATTCTTCTTTTCATTTCAATATTTTATTCTTAAAAAATATTGGATTTTTAAATAGAAAGAGAAAGATGGTGTACAAAGGCAATAGAAGATTGATTTCGTAATGACTGTACTCTGGGACGGAAGGATTCGAACCTCCGAATAGCGGGACCAAAACCCGTTGCCTTACCGCTTGGCTACGCCCCATTTCGATTTTTATTCAAGACTACTAAAAGAGTAATATTGCTATTGGTTGTTCGTCAATTCAATTTAAGCCCAAATTAAAATTAAATATAGATTACATTGGTGCTAGAGTTTTGACACGTGTAGATAGCAAATCAAACTGACTTTATTGATCATTACATAGAATTCAATTAAGATATTGTATGAAAATATTATTTCTTTAATTCTCATAAGAGAATGAAAGGGTTTTTGATTGAGTAAGTTCAACAAAGTCTTTTTAGACTATCTTTCTTTATTTTTTTCCTTATATAAAAAATATATTAATAACTCAATCAAAATTATCCACAAGAACACCAATTTTTGTTATGCTTAATATATTTAATTTGATCTGTATTTGTTTTAATTCTGCCCTTTTTTCAAGCACTTTTTTAGTCGCCAAATTGCCGGAGGCCTACGCCTTTTTGAATCCAATCGTAGATGTTATGCCCGTAATACCTCTTTTCTTTCTTCTTTTAGCCTTTGTTTGGCAAGCAGCTGTAAGTTTTCGATGAAATTTTTAATACTGTCTTAGAAAAATTCACGATTTTTATTCTTCCAACAATTCAAAAGATCAAAAAAAATTTGACGTATGAACGAACTCTCAATTTAAACATTGAATTTTTTTGGTAGCCATACTAAAGCTGGATCATTCTATTTCCTCCTGAAACTTTTTTTTTTATTTTTTTTTCTAGAAAAAAATAAATCACTTGATTTATTGGTATCAAAATTAGATATTTGGTATAAAAATAGAGAATCTATTCTCTTTTTTTTTTGAAAAAAAAAAGTTAAGATCTTGGAGATTGTGTAATGCTTACTCTCAAACTTTTTGTATACACTGTAGTTATATTCTTTGTTTCTCTCTTCATATTTGGATTCTTATCTAATGATCCAGGACGTAATCCGGGACGTGAAGAATAAAAAAGAAAGGTTTTTTATTGCTTTATTTAATTAGTTAGTGGAAATGTTCGAATTTTATTAGGATTTTATCTATTACACATTATCAAAAGGAGAAAGGGAAAGAGAGGGATTCGAACCCTCGGTACGATTAACTCGTACAATGGATTAGCAATCCAACGCTTTAGTCCACTCAGCCATCTCTCCTAATCGAAAAGGGATACTTACTTAGGTTCCATTAGAAAAAAAAGGCTTGAAAAAAAAACTTTCTCCACTTTATTCTTCAAAAACTTTGTTTTTGTATAGATTATTCTTTATTATATATATATTTTTTCATTTTCTATATTTTATTATATAAAATTTCTTTTTTATTATTTTATTATATAAATATATTTATCATCTATTTATATAATTTATATATCTATTTATATAATTTATATAATTAATATAATAAAATATATATTACTATACTATTATATAACTTTTTTTATAGAACTTTCTCAGTAATTCTATTTACATAAAAAATGTAGATAAAGATTAGATAAAGAAAAGGCTCGAACTCGAAAGAGAAATAAATAAAACCACAATAATAGAAATAGAGAATCCTTTTTTTATTTTGTCTCGTCCAAACACAAGTAAAAGATCTTTTTTATTCTTTTTTATTTTAATAGCCTGGCCTGGTCAGTCCCCAGCCGGGCCTTTTTTTGTTAAAATTAAAAAGACTTAGCCAATGGATTTTTAGACAAAAAAGATCCGAAATTGAAAAAAAAAAAATGGAATCCGCTTTTACTAATTTTATTAAGTCTACGCTAGAATTTTCTAATTTTTTTTTTCAGATTTTTTTATTACACTCCCGATTACTTTGTTCGACAAAAGGTCAATTTATATGCAATAATTGCATTGTAGCGGGTATAGTTTAGTGGTAAAAGTGTGATTCGTTCCTTTAACCCCTTTAATAGTTAAAGGGTCTCTCGGTTTGATTAATCTTCCGATCAAAAACTTTATTTCTTAAAAGGATTTAGTCCTTTACCTTTCAATGCAAGATTCAAGGAGGATTATAGATTCTCGTAATTTGTATCCAAAGACTCTAATCAATTGTAAATTTGGATTATGAAATTTCGAAACATAATTTTTGAATTGGATGACTATTTACAATTCAATAAGTATAACAAGAGGATCCATGGATAAAGCTCGAAAAGTTTCTTTCTAATCGTAACTAAATCTTCAGTTCTATTCATTATTTGGTATAGAAAAAATTGAAGCAAAATAGCTATTAAACGAGAACTTTAGTTTACTAAAGACATCGACATATTATATTGTTTTAGCTCGGTGGAAACAAAATACTTTTCCTAAGGATTCCGTTAAATAGAAATAAAGAACGAAGTAACTAGAAAGATTGTTCAAATTCTCCTTTTCTATCTTCTAGAAGGATCATCTAGAAAGCAAAATTTTCTGTGAAAGTACCAAGACGGAAAAAAACTAACATAGATGTTATGGGTCGAATTTATATTTTGATTTCGTTCCCGTCTTATTTTATTTGGGAATTTTTCCATCCATCATAAAGGAGCCGAATGAAACCAAAGTTTCATGTTCGGTTTTGAATTAGAGACGTTAAAAATATAAAAATGATCAATCGACGTCGACTAAAACCCTTAGCCTTCCAAGCTAACGATGCGGGTTCGATTCCCGCTACCCGCTCTAAATTCTAAATTGCCCCTTTTTTTATTAGAGACAATTTTATCTATTAGAATTGTCTAATAGCAATTGTGTATTGAATTTACTTCAATACACAATTGCTAAAAAGATTTCGCACATTCTTTTTTTTTTTACAATTGGAAAGTCAAAAGAAGCGAAAAGCGTCCATTGTCTAATGGATAGGACATAGGTCTTCTAAACCTTTGGTATAGGTTCAAATCCTATTGGACGCAATATCAATATAGATATATTGATATTTATCTATTATTTCCATTTCTATATATTATATAGAATATATTTTTATTCTATTTAGAAAAAAGATAAGAAAGAAATAGAATTAAGAAAGAAATTCTAAATGCTTTACGATTTAATATTAAACAGATATTAGTTATATACTTCTTTATATTATATATATACTTAACTTAATATACTTCTATTTATATTATAGAATTTTTTTTTAATTCAATTTAAAGAATAAAATTGACTAAAGAATCAAAAATAAGAATGATCCATTTCTTTTCTTTTTTTATAATTTCTCCTGAAGTAGAAAACGTTCCAGTTGCTCTTGAATACCTTCTTTCAAAAAGCTTTCTGCTTCAGCGGTTAATGTCTTGGTAGAGGATATTATTTCTTGGAACTGAGGTTTATTCGTTTTTAAATAAGTACGTAACTGAACGAGAAA